CTATTGTTCTTGAGAAATGACCCGGTCTAGCCCATTCCTCGAAAGAAGTTTTTACGGGATCCCTATCTACCAAAATTTTGACTTCTGGTTCCGGCGAACGAATAATCATTGAGTCCTCCTCTTTCCGGACAACACATACAAAGAGACCTGCCAACAGTCAAGTAATTAGTGAACCTATGAGAGACACTTTTAATCTAATTAGTTTTTCGTTCTCTTCGATCTCTCATCTATCTATTTTTGTTAGTTATTTACTAGAGCAATTATGATCTGGAAGTCGATCCGGGGCAAGTGTTCGGATCTATTATGACATACCTAGGGGGCGCTCAACGGACCCTTTTTATCTTATAAAACTCTTTTCAGACTTTACATTGGCGCAAGAATTTTTTTTGCAACGCGGGGTATTCATATCTCAATTAGAAGTTCCTAGATAGAGTTAAGTTCTTTTTTTCTTACATAGAATACATAGAAAAGAAATAGAACAAATATGACTCTATTCCAAATCACGTAAGTAGTCATTACTAGTATCAATATTTTTTTTAGTCATTCAAGAGTTTTTTTTATTAGTTTGAATCGAAAGAAAAGAATATCATAAAAAAAAAGTCTTCTTTTCTATGCTATATCCGTGGTATATCCGTGTAACATTTATACCTACGAAATACCAATGAAATAGAACGATTTTCGAAAAAGATATAATGAAAAATTCTTTGATTGGTTCTTCCCATAGAAACGATCCTTTTTATTTGACCGACGGGGCCAACAAAAGCAAAGAATACAAAGAATTAATATTCAAACAAATTCAAAAATTTGAATATATATTAATATTTGATATTAATATATATTATAGAATTTCTATTTATTTATATAAATTTATAATATATAATATAAAATAATATAAAGAAAATTTCATAAAAATGAAAATAAACAAAGCGATAATCTAATTGATGAGAATAAAAAAAGAGAGTTCTTATTCGAACCGCTTCGTGATCTTTAACCAATTCTGCGCTTCAATATAATTCCCAGGAGTAAGCGCTATAGCCCGTTTCCAATATTCAGCGGCTTGATCAAACCAAGCCTCCGCAATTTCAGAATCCCCCTGTCGAATGGCCTGTTCTCCACGGTCGGAATAGGCGGTCAATTCCTTTCCTTGGAACCGTACTTGAGAGTTTTCTAACTCATACGGCTCGGCAGTCAATTCTTTTGGCGTCTACCCGAGCCCTAATATATATCTAACTGAATGGGATTTCTCATAGATCTATTTGATTTTTCTCAAGTTAACGTTAACCAACAAAACCAAAAGAAGTTAATTACATGAGTTTCAAACTTGACTTTTGATTCAATTAATAATCAGTTTTATCTTTTCTCCTACCTTCAGAAAAAAAGTATAGGCATTTTGAAACCCTCATTAGAATTTTCTGAAAAGTAACTATCTCGCTTTCATATCATATAGAAATTAATATAGAATCCTTGAAAAAGACTTCTTCCTCATAAAACAAAGACTTACTCTCCTTGGGATCTGATGCTACACCGCTGCTCAATACCTTAGGGGATCGGCTCTATTACATAAGTTGATTCCTAATTTTTATCTCATAAAATGAGATAAATAAGCAGTTCTTATTGTATCGCCCAAACCTTGTAAATTGATCTTTACGGTGCTTCCGCTATCAATTAGATCTTTTATCCATAGAAAAAAATATTTAGGCATATATATTTCTTCATATTTCGAAGTTTCTTTCTTTGCTACAGCTGATAAAAATCGTTTTTTGGACGATGCAATATGTAGAAATCCTGCTTTTTTGAGTCTTTATTGTCGTATTTGCCCTTTCCTTTTTTTTTCTTTCTATAGTGGAGATAGTCGCACGTAATGACAGATCACAGCCATATTATTAAAAGCTTGTGGTAAGAACGGGTTTCGTTCTAGTGCCCGAAAATAGTATTCTAAAGCTTTCGTATGTTCTCCGTTACTTGTGTGGATAAGGCCTATGTTATAGAGTATATAGCTTCGATCATAGGGATCAATTTCTAGTCGCATAGCTTCATAATAATTCTGTAACGCTTCCGCATAATTGCCTTCGGATTGAGCCGACATTCGTTACGGTCGTCATTCAATTCAAAAAATTCTCCGTTCCAAAACCGTACGTGAGATTTTCACCTCATACGGCTCCTCCTTTATTTTATGTGCATTATGAAAATCATCCAGAATCCGTGGAATTAAAGGTCGAAATATTGTCATTATGAACTCAGCGGGGCTAATGTTTTTACAAGAAATCTCTAGCCAACCTTCTTGCAAAAGATCCTTTCTTAACATCAAGCGTGCTGGTACTAGATAAAAATGTAAACTCCAACAATTTCTTTGTTCTCGACGCCTTTGAATTTCCAGGAATTAGTCACTTCAACAGTCTTCGATGGTTATATGGGTATCCAAAGTACGAATGAGATGGATGTTTGTTGTCCCAACCATTTCTTTTTTTCCCGATCCCGATAACGAAAAGGAGCGCTTTAT